TATGAATGACCCAGTATCGAATACTGGTAATAATATCAGCAAAAGAACGTTCTCCTGTGCTTCCAGACATGCTGAGCTCCACATATTCTTGTAGGGAATCGATTCCGCAAAAAAGGAAATCGGTAAATGCAAATTCACTGAAATTCCATCTTTGTGAGATCGTCAATATTGTACCAAAGGCGTTTTTAGAGTATACCAAATCAGTATAGCTATCCTTCTTCTAACACAGCAACGCAATTTCAATTAGTTTTGACATGAAGTGGTAGATTCTTTCTTTCTTCTTCTTGTTTGTCGATGTATAACAACCATGTGTCGTGCAATAGAAAATTCCTCAAATTCCTGTATCGAAAAGGGGCTTTCTTCTCTTATTTATTGGCCTCGGGTTAGAAACTCAAGATTGGGTAAACGACGAATCAAAGAGGTTGGTTTCTAATTTCTAATAATTCGTAAAGGAAATTCTCATATTTAAAAAAGTTAATTATGTGCGAAATAAAAAATAGAAAAATTCTATTTTTTGCGTAGTTGCATAAGAGGTTTTGGTTTTTTTGTAATCCCCCTTTTTTCTTTTTTTAAAATTGGGTATTCGTCTAATGACAAGTAAGAGAAGCATAGTAGATAGTATTAAAATAAAAATAGATAAAAAAAGAACAACGAATAACAAAATTCTAACAATCAAATATTTTGGATGTGAGGATTGTTCTATTGTTGTATTAGATCTAAACAAAGGATTTTTCTTGACCTAACTTGAAAGATGAGTTTTTATGCTTTATAGAATATAAAACAAAAAAAGACAAAAAAACCTATAAAATAAAGGAAAAGATAATTGAAATGACTAATTAAGTTAAGTAAGTTAAGAGTTTTAAAGCCAATCTAGTTGGAAAAAGGGATTTGCTTTTTTGAGTGATCTCGTCACGTCACATTATATATTTTTTTTATTATCATTCGAGAAATTTTGTGGTTGAATCCACTCGACTACTGAATCTACAAAGGAAAGAAAAAAGGTAAACAAAGGGGGGGTATAAGGTCAATATATGATTCTATCTAATTAGAAAATAAAATACATTTGAGACAATGACAATAAAAAAAACCAAAGAAAAGATTTTCCAATTTTGTTCTTCCCTATTTTGATTCAAATTTTTCAATGAAGTCAATGAAGTTACATGGCGCAGTTTTTATTATTCTTTTTTTTTAGTATTAGTTTACTCAAGATCAAGATTTTTCCAATGAATCAACTGCGTTGATTCTGAATCACAGAATGGGTACTAGATGTCAAATCAAAGATGCTGAATTTATTTCGTTTCTACTCCTGCCTGCCATGCCAGTCTCTTTTGGTTTTTGTTTTGTGAATATTGTCTATAATGATTGATGAATCAAAAAGTTGCAATTGAACTTATTACTTCAATTGGTATTTTTGCTTATCCTCGTCTCTTTCAAAAATGCAAATTTAGGAAAGTGCTTTCTAAACATATGTATAAAAAGAACATATTTCATTTAGCCCCCTCATGCCTACGATAACTAGTTATTTCGGTTTTTTACTAGTGGCTTTAACTATAACCTCAGCTTTATTTATTGGTCTGAGTAAGATACGACTTATTTGAAAATTTATTGAATTTGAATGAACGAACAATTTATAAAAACAGATTCTTATTTACTATTGCATAGATTCTATAGTTCTTTACTGTGCTAACTACCAATTCTAATTATCCGTCATTGAGATTCATGGGCAATACGGATTCACATTTATGGATAGATATTACCTCTCTTTTTCCCTTTCAAAAAAAAAAAATTCAAAATGATTGAAGTTTTTCTATTTGGAATCGTCTTAGGTTTAATTCCCATTACTTTGGCTGGATTATTCGTGACTGCATATTTACAATACAGACGTGGCGATCGGTTGGACCTTTGATTAATTAATATCTCTTTCTTTTTTTTGACTCATCCCCCTCTTTATTAATTCATTTAATTGAATCTAGGGGAGGTCAAGTAAGATTGCTATTGAATTTTTTTATTTCAATTTGAGTTCGGTGTCATTCATTTTTTACCTAACAAGAGCAGAATCACGCTCTGTAGGATTTGAACCTACGACATTGGGTTTTGGAGACCCACGTTCTACCGAACTGAACTAAGAGCGCTTTCTTATCACAATATGATAAGGCTGTAATAGAAAGGGGAGGATTCTTTATATATAAAGGATATCTTGCACACCTATACTATTCTATATGATATAGAATAATAGTATTAAAGATTCTGTATGCTCAATTTTAATCGATCTAAAATTGCTCCTTCGTTACTGCGCAAAGGAGAAGTAATAGGTAGGGATGACAGGATTTGAACCCGTGACATTTTGTACCCAAAACAAACGCGCTACCAAGCTGCGCTACATCCCTTACAATTGGTCTACAGTGTCATTATAGAGAATCCCTGTCTTGTTTTCCACACTTTGAATTCCTCTATTGATATAGAATATCAATTTTTCTTGATACTTCCCCTTTTTTATCTCATATCATATAAGGACCCTATAATAAAGAAATGAATTAATTTATTAATCTTTTTTGTGGAAATTCTTGGGTGGAAAGTTACATATTTTTCTGTTTTAAGAAAAGGAAAATCTTATCTATCAAATCATTGTCCATTTTCATTTGAATTAGGGATTTCCCATCCAAATAGATAAATAGAAGTGGTCCTTAACTACATATTCATCTGATTATATATCTAGTACCATATTGTAATACAATAAAAGGGGGTTTTAAATGCGAGATCTAAAAACATATCTTTCCGTAGCACCAGTACTAAGTACTCTATGGTTTGGTTCTTTAGCAGGTTTATTGATAGAGATCAATCGTTTATTCCCGGATGCGTTAACATTTCCTTTTTTTTCATTCTAGTTATTTATTGGCGTGGGACGGGGTGAAGGAGTTTAGAGATACAATCAAATCTAAATTGTGATTCTAAATCTAAAAAAGTTAGAAATCATTGTATTACTTATTATTTACATTTACTATATATATATATTTTCTATTGATTTCAATTGATTACAACGAAATCATTCCTAATTTGATTTTTAGTTAGCAACTTTTATTTTTTTCTTATTTGTTTTTGACCATAAAATCAACAGGATAGGATAGGATAGGATAGGATAGGGTGGGGTGGATTAAAACCAAAGGGGGTTTATGGCTAAGAGTAAAGATGTCCGAGTAACGATTATTTTGGAATGCACCAATTGTGTGCGAAACGGTATTAATAAAGAATCAACGGGCATTTCCCGATATATTACTCAAAAAAATCGACACAATACGCCCAGTCAATTGCAATTGAGGAAATTCTGTCCCTATTGTTACAAACATACAACTCACGGGGAGATAAAGAAATAGATCAAATCGAGTGCCTGTATGTCATATGTTACCCCTCCACCAAGGAATATTAAAATCTGACTTACTTTAGGTATAGAATTAGTTATATGTAATGTCACTATTAGTGCATATAACATATTATTCTTTTTTTTTATTAAATTATTTCTATATAATTATTTATTACATATACATAAATCTAGAATAAATCGAGAATAATAAATAAACAAAGAAAATCTTATAAATTCCATAATTTGGCCCGATCTAAATAGGACTAAATAAGATTTTTAAATTTAAAAATTAGAAATATGGATAAGGATAGGATTTTTCTTTTTTTTTAGAGATAAGGAATAAACAAATTATGGATAAATCCAAGCGATCTTTTCGTAGGCGTTTGCCCCCGATCCAATCGGGGGATCGAATTGATTATAGAAACATGAGTTTAATTAGTCGATTTATTAGTGAACAAGGAAAAATATTATCTAGGCGAGTAAATAGATTGACTTTAAAACAACAACGATTAATTACTATTGCTATAAAACGAGCTCGTATTTTATCTTTGTTACCCTTTCTTAATAATCAGAAACAATTTGAAAGAGGGGAATCGGTCACTAGAACTAGAGGTCTTAGAACTAAATAAAATAAAAAAGGGCTTATCCTTCAATTTTCAATTGAATCAAAATTCAAATCCGAACTCAAGCGTAGGTTGATGTTTTATTCGAAAAATCCGATAATCAAACAAACTGAAATTCACTTGTAGTGTTGTAAGAATAATAAAAATAAAACAATCGAGTCGGGAAAGGAAAATCATTTTTTTTGAGCGTCTTTTTTTTGCTCTTTTTGTTTTGATGGCCTTATCATCATCATCATTTTTTTTTCGTACTAATTTCTATTCCACCCTCTCCGAGTTTATTCTCGAGGAAACTCCATTTTAAAGTATTTCGGTGGATTCCTTCCGATTCACTTATTCTTTTTTTTATAAACATTTTTATTAATAAATCGCTTTAGAAATCATATAAAGACAATTCCTATTTAATATAGCTATTTGTGCAAGTATTTTACGATTAAGAAGCAACTGCTTACGGTACAGGTTGTGTATTAGTGTACTATACCTATAGGATACCAACTCCGCGTGAATTGCTGCATTTATTCGAGTGATCCACAAACGACGAAAATCTCTTTTTTTCCTACCTCTATCCCGATGCGCCGAAAACAAAGCTCTTATTCTTTGTTGAATAATAGTTTGAGTCACTTTTGAATGAGCCCCTCGAAAACCTGATACAAAGAAACGCATTTTTGTTCGACGTCTCCGAGCTATATATCCTCGTTTAATTCTGGTCATTGAAGAAAAGAAACTTTGATGAATAACTCATTCTTTCTTTCAGTTATTCTTTTTCCCTTTACTAGTCTATTAATAACAAAACGGATTCTTCCAATGTATAAAATAATAATTCCAATGGCTTTTGCTACTATAACCGTCCCGACCACGAGTTTTTGCCTTTTTTAGGCATTTTCTTTTGCCTAGAAATAAGAACTTAAATATTAGGTTAGGTATCAAAAAAGCATAATCACTAAAAGAGTAGTAAATAGAAATGACTAACTAGTGGGTTCCATCGTCTCTATGGTTACTTCTTAAACGGTGAGGTCCTCTCGATACACCGGAGCTCCTTACTTCATTTAATCAATGAATGCTATGGGTAACTTGTACAATTCACACTTTTTGGCTCTACTCCCCATGTCCAATAATAGATCTTTCACAATCAGAGACTTATCTTATACAGTAACGGTATTCAATTATGAAAATCAGTTGGGTAGCTGACCCTCTTAGTCCGTTCTTGGAAGCATAAAATTTTCCCTTTTCAAATAGGATTTTAACCGCTTAATGGATAAGCATTTGCTACCAATGGATACTTTTTTTTTTCATCTTAAATTACAAATGGAAGTGATTGGATTTGCACCAATGGAAACCATAAATTTGATACACAGTAAGATATGTTAAATCTATCTTTTTTAGTTTTTAGATAGTGAAGAGAAGAACCCTATTTACTGGTACTGATCATTGATACTGAAAAAGAAAGGGTTTACTTTTGTTTCAGCTCATGATCGGAACGAGTCGCACATACACCCTAGTACATGTTCCTCGACGTTGAGGACATCCCCCAAGAGCAGGGGATTTCGTGGCATTTCTGATTGGCTGTCTTGCCTTTCTAATAAGTTGTTTAATAGTTGGCATGCTAAACCATATAAATAATGGGCTGGTTTAGATCGATCCTAACCGGATGAAATTCTGAATTCTTTCTTTTGATGTTGAATATTATATAGAAATAGAATATTAACCCCTTACCTTAAGGTTAACTTTTCTTAACTGAAGTGGTTAAGAAAAGTTAAGAAAGAAGGAATAAGCTAAGGAAGGGGGTTAAATCACTCAACTTTCAATTGTGGATTTGCGTTAAATCGATGCTATTCTGACAATGACATTATCCAATATTATCAACAATTCCATGGTCTTTGGCTTCTGTTGCTGACATAAAACTATCTCTTTCCAGGTCGCGCCATATAGCAAACATGCTCTGGCCCGTTTGGTCTACATAAGCCGTTATGATGCTGTTGCGAATGCGTATTAGTTCGTCAGTTTCCATGGTATATTGTCCCGTTTTTTCGTCACAATAAGCGGAAGCGGGTTGATGCATCATTACCCTAGCGTGAGGGAATGCCGTACGTTTGGACCGTTTTCCTCCGACTAAGATAAAGGATGCCACTGAAGCGGCCAATGACACGCACGTTGTAGACACATTTAAGCATTGCATAGTATCGTAAAGAACTAGTCCGGGAACTACAGATCCACCAGAAGAGTTTATAAACAAAAAGATATCTCTGGTATCAAACTCCCCACCAAGATACAACATAAGAGAAACAAGTTGATTCGAGATCTCGCTCCCAACATCTTGGAATAAAAAAAGATTTCTTTGTTGATAAAGTCCGTTGTATAAATCAACCCAAGATGCATCTTCGTCTTCAGGCATTCTGAAAGGTACTTTTGGCATACCAAGCGGCATAAACTAAAAGAAAAAAGAATTAAATACTCAATTTCACTTTGATATGGAAGCGTAACAATGGATTTATTGTCTTAATACCACTGGTCTTTTGTTTATCCTATTTTTTTATTAATCTTATTTTTATTTTATACATAGATTGAATAATAGTCAAGGTCATAAAAAAAAAAAGAAAACAGAATGAATGAAAAAGAATTCTTACGAATGTGCCCTTTGAATGATGAACAAATATGGGCACATTCGTTCATAGAAAATTAGATTAACCCCCATTGCGTATTGCTACTTATTGGATATAGAATAGATCTGCTTCTCTTTTTCTTCTTCTGAACCAGACTCTTCCATTACATTATTAGTAAATTAATGGAACAAAGCGTAATCTTTTTTCCGAAATAGTCCACCGAGGGGGGAGGTACGTAGCCTATTCCAATGCAATAAAGTTACAGAGTGTCTATTTTTCGTTGATAAAGGGGTATTTCCATGGGTTTGCCTTGGTATCGTGTTCATACCGTCGTATTGAATGATCCTGGCCGTTTGCTTTCTGTTCATATAATGCACACAGCCCTGGTTGCTGGTTGGGCCGGTTCGATGGCTCTATATGAATTAGCAGTTTTTGATCCTTCTGACCCCGTTCTTGATCCAATGTGGAGACAGGGTATGTTTGTTATCCCCTTCATGACTCGTTTAGGAATAACCAATTCATGGGGCGGTTGGAGTATTACAGGGGAGACTATAACCAATCCGGGTATTTGGAGTTACGAAGGTGTAGCCGGAGCACATATTGTGTTTTCTGGCTTGTGCTTCTTGGCAGCTATCTGGCATTGGGTGTATTGGGATCTGGAAATTTTTAGTGATGAGCGCACAGGAAAACCTTCTTTGGATTTGCCCAAGATCTTTGGAATTCATTTATTTCTCTCAGGAGTGGCTTGCTTTGGTTTTGGCGCATTTCATGTAACAGGATTATATGGTCCTGGAATATGGGTGTCCGATCCTTATGGGCTAACTGGAAAGGTACAACCTATAAATCCAGCATGGGGTGTGGAAGGTTTTGATCCTTTTGTTCCGGGAGGAATAGCCTCTCATCATATTGCAGCGGGGACATTGGGCATATTAGCGGGCTTATTCCATCTTAGTGTTCGCCCGCCCCAACGTTTATACAAAGGATTACGTATGGGAAATATTGAAACCGTCCTTTCCAGTAGTATCGCTGCTGTCTTTTTTGCGGCTTTTGTTGTTGCTGGAACTATGTGGTATGGTTCATCAACGACTCCCATCGAATTATTTGGTCCTACTCGTTATCAATGGGATCAGGGATACTTCCAGCAAGAAATATATCGAAGGGTTAGTGCTGGGCTAGCCGAAAATCAAACTTTATCCGAAGCTTGGTCTAAAATTCCCGAAAAGTTGGCTTTTTATGATTACATTGGCAATAATCCGGCGAAAGGGGGATTATTCAGGGCGGGTTCAATGGATAACGGGGATGGAATAGCCGTTGGGTGGTTAGGACACCCTATCTTTAGAGATAAAGAAGGGCGTGAACTTTTTGTTCGTCGTATGCCTACTTTTTTTGAAACATTTCCGGTTGTTTTGGTAGACGGAGATGGAATTGTTAGAGCCGATGTCCCTTTTAGAAGGGCAGAATCAAAGTATAGTGTTGAACAAGTAGGTGTAACTGTTGAGTTCTATGGTGGCGAACTTAATGGCGTAAGTTATAGCGATCCTGCTACTGTGAAAAAATATGCTAGACGTGCTCAATTGGGTGAAATTTTTGAATTAGATCGTGCTACTTTGAAATCTGATGGTGTTTTTCGTAGCAGTCCAAGAGGTTGGTTTACTTTTGGACATGCCTCATTTGCTCTGCTCTTCTTTTTCGGGCACATTTGGCATGGTGCTAGAACCTTGTTCAGAGATGTTTTTGCTGGTATTGATCCGGATTTGGATGCTCAAGTAGAATTTGGAGCATTCCAAAAACTTGGAGATCCAACTACAAGAAGACAAGTAGTTTGATTCAAGATTGCTTTGTCATTTTTGCTTCGATTTTTTCTTTTCTGTTTGTGATTTGACATAGGCTTAGGTTGCTGGAAAAATCTTGATTTCAATCAATACCTTTTTATTCCCGCTCTTTCTCCAGGAGATGATCTAAAATAAACAGGCATGGAAGCTATAATTGTAAACCACAATCGAATTTATGGAAGCATTGGTTTATACATTTCTTTTAGTATCGACTCTAGGGATCATTTTTTTCGCTATCTTTTTTCGAGAACCGCCTAAAGTTCCAACTAAAAAATGAAATGATTTTTCATTCCCTCAGTTAAAGTAATGAGCCTCAAAATATTCTATTTTGAGGCTCATTACTTCAACTAGTCCCCGTGTTCCTCGAATGGATCTCTTAGTTGTTGAGAGGGTTGCCCAAAGGCAGTATATAAGGCGTACCCAGTAAAACTTACAAGTAAACCAGATATAGAAATGGCGACTAAGGTTGCTGGTTCCATTATTTTAGAATTTCAAGACCACAATGGATCTATGATAAGATCGTTTATTTACAACGGAATGGTATACAAAGTCAACAGATCTCATTGAATATAAAATAAGATTTATTATGGCTACACAAACTGTTGAGGGTAGTTCTAGATTTAATCCAAGGCCAAAGCCGACTACGATAGGGTCTTTTTTGAAACCATTGAATTCGGAATATGGTAAAGTGGCCCCTGGATGGGGAACGACTCCTTTGATGGGTATTGCAATGGCTCTATTTGCAGTATTCTTATCTATTATTTTGGAGATTTATAATTCTTCCGTTTTACTGGATGGAATTGCGATGAATTAGATTCACAAGAACCGCGAAGCCCGAGTTTTTCAATCAAAAAAAAGCGAATAGGTCTCGTATTTTAGCCCATGTTTTTTGGCAGTTCGACCGCAAAATTTCTTTTTTTTTTTCTGTATTTCCGGAATATGAGTGTGCGACTTGTTATAATTGATCCTATTGATAGTACAGAAAAAGGGATCTGTCGTCTTGATAGAGATTGTTTTAGCCCGTCGAATATTCATTTTAGTATCTGGAGCACGGAATATATGAAATAGATCACGAAGTGTTCGAACTACGATTCATATTTAATATTCAAAACAAACCTCGCAGCCGGACTAAAAAAAATTTCAAAGAAAATGAATTCTAAATAGAAAGATTTTTTTATTCTTTCAAATTCTCATTTCTTTATGTTTATTTTGATCAAAGGACAAAGCTTTCTTTCTATTGTTCTATCTAATCATTAAATAAGTTGATGATTCAATGGTTCTTACTCAGGGAATCTTTGTGCTTAGTTTCAAGGTTTTTTATTGAATTATCGTGGTTCTAGTATGAATCTGGGGTTTCAATTGATTCATAGGGTCTTAACAAGATAATGCCTATCAATAATAAAGAAAACAAGAAAAAAAGTGATATTCCAATAATAAATCAAAGCAAAGAAAAAGAAATTAGGTAGGTAAATAGAAGATTCAAGAGGCCTGTAATGATCAACATAAAGACGAATGTGCCGACTTGAGTTTTTGGCATTCTAATTACAAAGAAGGGCTTTCATTATTTTTACTCGTTTGTATCTTTTCTTTAGATAAATAAGATTGAATGAAAGGGTGAAGAAGTTTCAACCTTTCTATTCTGTCTTCCTTTCCGTCAGCCAGTATTGGAGTGTTTTTGTTTGAGCCGTACGAGATGAAATTCTCATATACGGTTCTAAGAGGGGGAGTCCTCGTTCTTGGTTTACCTATCTCAATAAAGTCTATGATTGGTTCGAAGAACGCCTCGAGATTCAGGCGATTGCAGATGATATAACTAGTAAATATGTTCCTCCTCATGTTAACATATTTTATTGTCTAGGAGGAATTACGCTTACTTGTTTTTTAGTACAAGTAGCTACAGGGTTTGCTATGACTTTTTACTATCGTCCAACTGTAACTGAGGCCTTTGCTTCTGTTCAATACATAATGACTGAAGCTAACTTTGGTTGGTTAATCCGATCGGTTCATCGATGGTCGGCAAGTATGATGGTCTTAATGATGATCCTGCACGTATTTCGTGTTTATCTCACTGGTGGTTTTAAAAAACCTCGGGAATTAACTTGGATTACGGGCGTGGTTCTGGCTGTATTGACCGCATCTTTTGGTGTAACAGGTTATTCTTTACCTCGGGACCAAATTGGCTATTGGGCAGTTAAAATTGTAACAGGCGTACCGGACGCTATTCCAGTAATAGGATCGCCTTTGGTAGAGTTATTACGTGGAAGTGCTAGTGTAGGACAATCCACTTTGACCCGTTTTTATAGTTTACACACTTTTGTATTACCTCTTCTTACTGCCGTATTTATGTTAATGCATTTCTTAATGATACGTAAGCAAGGCATTTCTGGTCCTTTATAAAGAATATAGGACCAGATCATAGATATTTTGAATTTATTATTTATCTTATTAGTTGGAGGAGGAATATATAGTATTTCATTGCTACAAATATGGATTATTCAAAAAAATAAGACATGTGTTTGGATATTTCCTTTCAACTCTACAAGATTCTATTATTTATTTGACATGAATAGTTGAGGGGAATTCTCCGAAGAGAAAGTGGATTATGGGAGTGTGTGACTTGAACTATTGATTGGAGCCGTGCAGAAATATTTCTTTCTCTGCTACATTAGAATTCACAACCAAATGTATCTTTGTTCCAACCACCGTGTAAGTTCCATACCATACAAAGGATAGGCTGGTTCACTTGAAGAGAATCTTTTCTATGATGAGACCCGACCGATATCTTGCATGAACGGGCTCCGTAAGATCCAGTAGAATAAGGGATTTGGCCCAATCAAAATTCATATGTTTTAGCTTTTTTTTTTACTTTTTTTATTTCTTACATAGTATGGAAATGCATTCATTTCCTCTGCATCGACCCGATTTATTATATATACTATCGGAGTGAAACAAGGGATCTAAAGAAGAGCAAAGGCTAGACTATTTTAGTAACAAGTAAATCTTTTGTATGTGAAAAATCTTGATCTTTTTGGGGGAGAAGAGCGAATCACAGGCAAGGTGTGAGACAACCCAGAAAGCACTTGATCATAATCAACTTTGTAAGCCAAGCCTACTTGGGTATTGAGCATTTTTTTACCTGTAATAATTGAATTTCTTGGACTCTATAGTTTCAAATTTTGAAACTGGAATCGGATAACTTTTTTCTTAACTATTCTATAATTATATGGAATATAGAATCATTTATATATGTATGGATAAGATATAGATTTAGTTTATTATGTATCCATTTGTGTCCATTTGATTTGATTGGTTCTTGCTTGAGCCGGATGATGAAAAATTATCATGTCCGGCTCTGTCGGGGGATGGATTTATAAGAATTCACCTATCCCAATAACAAAAAAACCTGATTTAAACGATCCTGTATTAAGGGCTAAATTAGCTAAAGGTATGGGTCATAATTATTATGGAGAACCCGCATGGCCAAATGATCTTTTATATATTTTTCCCGTAGTAATTCTCGGTACTATTGCCAGTAACGTAGGCTTAGCCGTTCTAGAACCTTCAATGATTGGTGAACCCGCGGATCCATTTGCAACTCCTTTGGAAATACTACCCGAATGGTATTTCTTTCCCGTATTTCAAATACTTCGTACAGTACCTAACAAGTTATTGGGTGTTCTTTTAATGGTTTCAGTACCTGCGGGATTATTAACAGTACCCTTTTTGGAAAATATTAATAAATTCCAAAATCCATTTCGTCGTCCGGTAGCAACAACCGTCTTTTTGATTGGTACTGCGGTAGCCCTGTGGTTGGGCATTGGAGCAACATTGCCAATTGATAAATCCCTAACTTTAGGTCTTTTTTAATTTTCAATGGATTCGCTTATTAAATTGAGTCAATTGTAAGTAAAATAACACGGTGTGTGTATCTAGGGAGAATTCACTTTCACTTTGAAGTGACTATTCCCTAGATACATCATTTATTCAATTCTGGCCCGACTATATGGATTCGGATTGTGCTGAAGATTGAATGAAAACCTATTTTTTTTGTAAATCAATTTCGAAATACTTTTTTACTTCTTTTCTATAATGTCCAATATCTGTTTTACATCTTCTCTGTGAAAATTTTCAATTTTCATAAGGTCTTCCTGGCTCTTATTCAAAAGGTCGAAGAATGTATGTATATTGGACGTTTTAAGACAATTATAGATTTTGGGAGGCAACTCTGATTGATCAATAAAAAAAAATTTCAATGCTATTTCTTTTTTCTTAGTTTAGTTAATTTATCATAAAAAGGAAAAAAAGGTAAAGTAACCTTGTGTTGAATGTTCTCTAAATGTGACTTTTCCTCTTCCGCATGTAGAAAAGGAATAAATAAGTCAATCAAATTCCGGGAAGCTTCGTGAAGTGCTTCTTTAGGAGTTAAACTTCCATTTGTCCATATTTCGAGAAAAAGTATTTCTTGTTTTTTATTACCATTCCCATAAGAATGAATACTATGATTTACATTTCGAACCGGCATGAATACAACATTATCTATAGGATAACTTTTGTCGTGAAAGTTATTTGGCGTTTTTATACCGTATCCTCTATTCCTTTCAATTTGTAATCCAATACACAAATCCATTGGTTCTGTTAGGCTAGCTATATGCTGTGTATTATCAATTATTTCCACAGAGGGCGGTAAGATGATGTCTTGAGAAGTTACATATCCGGGACCTTTGACACAAATAAATGCCTTGCGAGTTCCATACAAATTACTTCTCAATACAATTTCTTTCAAATTCATTAAAATTTCATGTACCGATTCTTGAATACCCGCTATGCTAGAAAATTCATGTGGTACTTTCTCAGATTTTGCGCGTGTAATACATGTTCCTTCGATTTCTCCAAGCAAAGACCTTCGCATCGCAATGCCTATTGTGTCGGCCTGGCCTTTCATAAGTGGAGATAGAATAAAGCGTCCATAATAAAGACGTTTACTATCTATTCTTGATTCAACACACTTCCACTGTAGTGTCCGAGTAGATACTTTTACTTTCTCTCGAAGCATAGTAATCTTTTTTTTTGTCTTTGATCAACTCATTAAATCATTTATTTCTCTTGAAATCTATTTAGTCTTTATTTTGATTCCTACACACGTCTTTTTTTAGGAGGTCTACAGCCATTATGTGGCATAGGAGTTACATCCCGTACAAAATTTAATACTAAACCACTTCTACGAATAGCTCGTAATGCTGCATCTCTTCCGAGACCCGGACCTTTTATCATAACTTCTGCTCGTTGCATACCTTGAGCCACTACTGCTCGAATAGCATTTCCTGCTGCGATTTGAGCAGCAAAGGGCGTCCCTCTTCTTGTACCCCTGAATCCACAAGTACCGGCAGAGGACCAAGAAATCACCCGACCCCTTACATCTGTAACAGTAATAATGGTGTTATTGAAACTTGCTTGAACATGAATAACTCCCTTTGGTATTCTACGTGCACTCTTACGTGAACCAATGCGCACATTCCTGCGTGAACCGACTTTTGGTATAGGTTTTGCCATATTTTATCATTTTATAAAAATAAGTCAGAGATATATGGATATATCCATTTCATGTCAAAATAGATCTTCTATATTTTATTTGTTTATCGTTTTCTTTAAAATTGAAGATTGCTTTAGGAGTCTTTTTTTTTTTTTTACTAGAAGAATTATCCTTGTCTTTGTTTATGTCTCGGGTTGGAACAAATTACAATAATTCGTCCCCTCCTGCGGATTAGCCGACATTTTTCACAAATTTTACGAACAGAAGCCCTTATTTTCATAGCTGTTATTTCTTAATCCCGAATTCATTGGAAGAAAATAAGTTTCTTGAAATTTTTTACCCTATACTACTGATAGTATGTATACGTATAAAAAACTTCTTTTGGTCGTTTCTAAAGCATAATCTACAATCATATATTCATTATCCAAAGGAATCCCGACCATATCATTGAGAAAAAATTCATGAAGGTTTAATTACTGAATTTTTTTTGTTCTTTCATTCCAGTTCCAGGTACTTTGAAGTATCAACTAATGTAGCACAGGAGGAGTAATAGTAATATTTAGTAGACAATTTGCCCTTTTCTTTTTTTTTTTTTCACAAATAAGAAGGTTTCGGATACATTTCGGGTATTATATCTATATAATATGGATTGATTACCATATATAACACAAAATTTCTCCGCCGATTCCTTCTAGTCGAGCGTCTCGGTCTGTCATTATACCTCGAGAAGTAGAAAGAATTACAATACCTATCCCGCCTAATAGTCTAGGAATTTTATGATAGTTAGAATAGATTCGTAGACCGGGTCGGCTTATCCGTTTTAAATTTAAAGTAGTTTGATATGGTCCTTTCCTATTTCTTCTATGTTGTAGGGTTAAAACAAAAAAGTCTTTATTGTTTTCCTGATGTTTTCTTACGTTCTCGATAAAACCTTCTCGTAAAAGTATTTTAACAAAGGTTTCGGTGATGTTAGTTGATGCTATTCGAATCGTTCCTTTTCTATTCATGTCAGCATTTCGTATAGAGGTTATTATTTCAGCAATAGGGTCCCTCCCCATCGTAAATTCTTCTTTCTCTCGAATTTTGATATAATCAACATGTTTTTTGATTAATTAGTATTCTTTTTGATTAATTAGTATTAAAGGTATATGCATAAGACATAATATAATCTACTTGAGACATAATCCACAACAAATCTATATCATTTCAAGAATTTCGTTTAAATAAATAAATAATTCTATTGAAGTAATCATCTTATACTTATAATACTTCAGGAGCTAATGAAACTATTTTAGTGAAATTTAACTGTCTCAATTCCCGGGCGATTGCTCCAAAAATGCGAGTTCCTTTTGGATTTCCTTCTTGATCAATTACAACTGCAGCATTGTCATCATATCGTATTATAATACCGTTGTCACGCTTGAGTTCTTTACAAGTACGTACAATTACAGCCCTGATCACTTCTGATCTTTCCAGAGGTGTACTGGGTATTGCTTCCTTGATTACAGCAACAATAACGTCACCAATATGAGCATACCGGCGATTACTGGCTCCTATGATTCGAATACACATCAATTTTTGGGCTCCGCTGTTATCTGCTACATTCAAAATGGTCTGAGGTTGAATCATTTTTGAATCTCTCAATGCAACAAAGGACGAAGAAAAAAAGAAATATTGTTTGTCAAAAAAAGAAAATCCACAATTGTTTTTGAATTTCTAAGACCTCTTTCTCTTGGTTTTCTATATTTCTATCCTGAAATAATGAATTGAGTTTTTATAGGCATTTTTGATGCTGCAATTAAAATAGCCTTTCTGGCTATATTTTCGGCCACTCCACCCATTTCATAAAGGATTTTACCAGGTTTAACGACAGCTACCCAATGTTCGGGAGATCCTTTGCCCGAACCCATGCGTGTTTCCGTAGGTCTTACTGTAACTGGTTTGTCTGGAAATATACGTACCCATATTTTCCCACCCCGTCGTATATTTCGTGTCATTGCGCGCCGGCCGGCTTCTATTTGTCTAGATGTAATCCAAGCAGGTTCAAGTGCTTGAAGAGCATATCGGCCGAAACAAATACGATTGCCGCTACAAGATATTCCTTTCAGTCTTCCTCTATGTTGTTTACGAAATCTGGTTCTTTTCGGGTTATAGTTGATGTCTCTTTCTCAATTCCATCTCTACTACAGAACTGGACATGAGAATTTCTTTTCATCCAGCTCCTCGCAAAAAATCACAAAAAAGCTTTTAATAAATAAAATTCCATTTTTTTTTTTATTTAATAAATAATAGATTGAATCGTGGGATTCTTTAAAATCAGATTTCATTCAATCTATTATAAATTTGTATATTTTATTTAAATATATAGAATTCAATTTGGATTTTATTTCCATTTATAGATAATTAATGTCTTGTTATTGTTATAAGGAATGCTTTTTTTGTTTTGCATTTTGAATCATATTCATTTCATATTGGATTAACATGAGTAATCCAATAAAACTTTCGCGGGCGAATATTTACTCTTTCAATATCTATTTGAATTGTCGGGTTATCTCATGACCTCTCAGAATTCGAATAAAAAAAAAGATTGGTCTCTGGTTTATTCCGCCATCCCACCCATGAATCATTAGGATTCTATTAAAAATAAAAAAGAATCCTCTGCATTTACGGGTTCCGTCGTTCCCATCGCTTCTCGATTAATGGTTAGGTCTGAATTTAACAATGGAGCCCCCAATCAAATTGTTTCATTTTCTCTTGAATCAATCTTCTCAGTCTTTATTGACTCAAGGCTCTTGCTTTATTTTTTGTTCGATGAATAGATATTCATTTAATTAGGGATGAATTTATTTGCATTGATGCCTTATTACATTGCCTTTTTTTATTTATGAGATGCCTCATAGACCTTACATATAGAAATCATATATCATGACTCTTTCTTTTTCTCTCTTTCTCTCATCCTTCCATTTATCTGTCTATTTGTTATTTCGCTTCACAACTTATACTCATAATCAGATTGGTTTTTCCTTTGATTATGCAAAAGAAGCTGCCAGTTGCTATAATGATATGACTGATATATCATATCTTGACTGATTTCTTGGATCCAGATAATGCGAAGCGATGAGTTGGTTATTAGTCTTAGAGTTAGTAGTTCATACTATAGGCCGGTCTGGTCCATTTTGTGAATCCTAATCTTAAAAAAAAACCAACGAGTCACACACTAAGCATAGCAAATCAAATAATCAATCAAATTTTTATTCAACCTTATAGAATTTAGAACTGCTCATTTTTTTGATTGAACGTCAAAAATGAAAGAATTTTTTGTTTTTTTGTTATATCTCAAAATAGAATCTAAAGACAACGAAAATACTATTCTTATTATTCTTTGTCTATAAATATCCAAATTTTGATTCCTAATACCCCATAGATAGTCCGAACTGTATAGGAAGAATAATCAATTTTCGCCCCAATGGTTTGTAGAGGAACCCTGCCCTCTCTGATCCAGTCTACGCGTGCAATATCTTTTCCGTTAATACGCCCTGCAATTTGTACTTGAATTCCTT